AAAAGGATCTAATGAATTATGAGTTCAATAGATCCTGTTTAGCAGAAAGACGGATATTCCTTGCTCATTATCAGACAATCGCTTATTCACAAACCTCGTGCGGGGCTAATAGTTTTCATTCCCCATCTCCTCCCTTTTCGCTCCGCTTAGCCCTATCCCCTTCTAGAGGTATTTTAGTGATAGGTTCTATAGGAACTGGACGATCCTGTTTGGTAAAATACCTAGCGACAAACTCCTATGTTCCTTTCATTACGGTATTTCCGAACAAGCTCCTGGATGACAAGCCTAAAGGTTATCCTATTGATGATATTTATGATAGTGACGATACCTATATTTATGATAGTTACGATATTTCTATTGATGGTAGTGATGATGACCTTGATATTGATACGGAGCTGCTAACTATGTATATGACGCCAGAAATAGACCAATTTGATATCACCCTTCAATTCGAATTAGCAAAAGCAATGTCTCCTTGCATACTATGGATTCCAAACATTCATGATCTGCATGTGAATGAGTCGAATTACTTATCCCTCGGTTCCCTTGGTCTATTAGAGAACTATCTCTCCAGGGATTGTGAAAGATGTTCCACTGGAAAGATTCTTGTTATTGCTTCGACTCATATTCCCCAAAAAGTGGATCCCGCTCTAATAGCTCCGAATAAATTCAATACATGCATTAAGATACGAAGGCTTCTTCTTCCACAACAACGAAAGCACTTTTTCATTCTTTCATATACTAGGGGATTTCACTTGGAAAAGAGGATGTTCCATACTAACGGATTCGGGTCCATAACCATGGGTTCCAATGCGCGAGATCTTGTAGCACTTATCAATGAGGCCCTATCAATTAGTATTACACAGAAGAAATCCATTATAGAAACTAATACAATTAGATCAGCTCTTCATAGAAAAACTTGGGATTTTCGATCCGAGATAAGATCGGTTCAGGATCATGGGATCCTTTTCTATCAGATAGGAAGGGCTGTTGCACAAAATGTACTTCTAAGTAATTGCCCCATAGATCCTATATCTATCTATATGAAGAAGAATTCATGTAAGGGAGGGGATTCTTATTTGTACAAATGGTACTTCGAACTTGGAACGAGCATGAAGAAATTAACGATACTTCTTTATCTTTTGAGTTGTTCTGCCGGATCGGTCGCTCAAGATCTTTGGTCTTCATCCAGACCCAATGAAAAGAATTGGATCACTTCTTATGGATTCGTTGAGAATGATTCTGATCTAGTTCATGGCCTCTTACTATTATTACTATTAGAAGTAGAAGGCGCTCTGGCTCTGGCGGGATCCTCACGGACAGAAAAAGATTGCAGTCAGTTTGATAATAATCGAGTGACATTACTTCTTCGGTCCGAACCAAGGAATCAGTTAGATATGATGCAAAATGGATCTTGTTCTATCGTTGATCAGAGATTTCTATATGAAAAATACGAATCGGAGTTTGAAGAAGGGGCCCTCGATTCGCAACAGATAGAGGAGGATTTATTCAATCACATAGTTTGGGCTCCTAGAATATGGCGCCCTTGTGGCAATCTATTTGATTGTATCGAAAGGCCCACTGAATTGGGATTTCCCTATTGGACTGGGTCATTTCGGGGCAAACGGATCATTTCTCATAAAGAGGATGAGCTTCAAGAGAATGATTCGGAGTTCTTGCAGAGTGGAACCATGCAGTACCAGACACGAGATAGATCTTCCAAAGAACAAGGCTTTTTTCGAACAAGCCAATTCATTTGGGACCCTGCGGATCCACTCTTTTCCCTATTCAAAGATCAGCCCTTTGTCTCTGTGTTTTCACGTCGAGAATTCTTTGCAGATGAAGAGATGTCAAAGGGGCTTATTGCTTCCCAAACAAATCCTACGACATCTATATATAAACGCTGGTTCATCAAGAATACGCAAGAAAAGCACTTCGAATTGTTGATTCATCGCCAGAGATGGTTTAGAACCAATAGTTCATTATCTAATGGATCTTTCCGTTCTAATACTCTATCCGAGAGTTATCAGTATTTATCAAATCTGTTCCTATCTAACGGAACGCTATTGGATCAAATAACAAAGACATTGTTGAGAAAGAGATGGCTTTTCCCGGATGAAATGAAACATTTGATTCATGTAACAGGAGAAAGATTCCCCATTCCTTAGCCGTAAAGATATGTGCCCATGAAAGGGGGGGATTCAGTGGAACAGAATTGGCCGGATGGTAGAGTCGTGGAAACACTTGTTTCTTCCATCTTTTTGACCTTAGCTCCATGGAACAATATGCTACTGCTGAAACATGGAAGAATTGAAATCTTAGATCACTATGTGTGGATGATATGAACTGCCTAAACAAGAATTCTTGAACGGCGAAAGAGCCTATTACTCGCTACATCAAACAATTTATACTAATGAAACTATGTAAATCCATCGGAAAATACGCATGTCCGCTGAAATGGTTGTTGCTATCTGTTCCAATAACGAATCATTGGTTTCAT